TAAAAAATAATATTATACTTAAACCATTTAAATAATTTAAATTTTTATTTTTTTTTGAAATATTCATTAATTAACTTTAAATTTAAATGAAATGGGTATAAAATATTCTTTAAAACTGGTTTTTTAAAAAAAATGCCTGTTTTAATTTTTTTGTTTCGATGTAAATATGCGGTTATTAATGGTTTTGATGGTCGTTTTTCACCTAAAATATAATAAATATCGTTATTTTTATAAAAATTTCTATTTTTTTTTTTATAAAAATAGGGATATTTATTATATTTTTTAAAATTTAAATTTTGTTTATTATTAAATTTTTTATTTTGTTGAAATATTTTTTTGTTTTTTTTCATTATTTTATAATTTGTATAATATCACCTTTTTGTAAAATAAAGTTAGGTTTACTAATAATTTTATTATTAACTTTTATTTTTTTATGATTAATTAGTTGTTTTGATTTAAAAATCGTTTTAACCAATTTTAATCGTACAAGATTTACGTCTAAACGACTTTCTAAAAAAATAACAAATTTTTTAAACGTATTTGTTTTATTTTTTCTTTTTAATAATTTTTTAAATATATTTTTTAATTGGTATTCATGAATACACCCATAAAAGTTCTGAAATTGTTGTTTTTCAAATAATCGCTTTTGAAAAAATTTCTTTTTTTTTTCTGGTTTTATCTCTTTTCTAAATCTTAATCTTTTTTTGAATAAATTCCATTTTTTTGATTTTAATTTTAATAGATTTAAATTTTTATGAATGTTTCTATTATTTTGAAAACATATTTTATTTCTTGGCTTTAATTTATTCATATTAATTTATTTAAAAAGCTTTACGTAATAAATACATTAAGGTATATATTGTTTGAATATTTTTGGAATTTGCTACAATTGGATAATTTATAATTTTTAAAGTTTGATTTGTATTTATTATAGAAATAATAGGTATTTTTACAGTAGAAAGTTCTTGATTCAAAAAAGTGTCTTTAACAGAACTTTTAATTATCAAAATTAATTTTATCTCATTTTCTTTAAATAAATAATTAATTATTTTATTAATTGTTGAATTTTTAATTTTATTTGTAATTAAACCATTTATCCATTCTTTACTAAACAAAATAATATTAGAATTTTTTTTAGTAAGAGATGTATTTAATAAAAATCGTACTTCATTATTATTTCCTATTATTAAAATTTTTTCATTTCTTTGTATTATATATTTTATTAATTTAAAAATTCGTTTTAAAAAAAATGAAACATTTTTTAAATTAATTATAGAATAATTAAATCTATTTCCATATATAAAAGGTAATATTTCCTTATTTGTATAGATTGACGATTCACCATACATCATTTTTGATCTAAATAATAAATTTAATAAAATATTATTATTATATATTTTTTTTCTTTGAATCATTATTTTTTAATTTATTTTTTATTTTTTTTACCTTCTTTTTGTATAATTTTTTCATTTTTTAATAATAAACCTTTCCCCTTGTATGGTTCAGGTTTTTTATAATTTTTAATAGAATACACAAATTGATGTAAAAAAATATAATCTGTACAACTAAAGATTAGCATATTTGTTTGATTAATAATTTTAATATTTTTAGGTATTGAAATAATAATATCATGACTGAACCCTAATTTTAAAACTAAATTATCATTTTCTATCAATGCTTTGAAACCAATTCCCTGTAAAAGTAAACTAATTTTAAAACCTTTTAAAATACCTTTTATTTTTAATTTAATTAATTTTCGATATAAATTTAATAAACTTTTTTTATTTTTATCATTAACATTTATTAAAAGTTGATTTTGGATAATGAAAAAATTTATGCTTTTAATAAATGTTAATGATAATAAATTTAAAGATGTTGAGAAAAAAATAGTTTTATTATCAGTATTGCTACTACAAATACTAATATTTTTAGGAAAAATAAAAATTTCATCTATAAAAAAAAATTGTATATTTCCTAAAGGACTTTTAAAAAAATTTTTATTTTTTAATTTAATTTTCTTTTTTAATATTTTAATCATATTAATTTTATAAAACTAAAAGATTACACAGATTAATTCACCACCTACATTTAATTTTTTAGCTTGTAAATTAGTTAAAATTCCTATCGATGTTGAAATAATATAAAATCCTGTTTTTTTTTTGTATAAATTACTATTATTAATATATAAACGTTTTCCAGGTTTTGATAAACGTTTTAATTCAGTAATAGCTGCTTTATTTTTTCTATATTTTAAATAAATATCTAATTGATTTTTTGAATTTATTTTATAACTTTTTATAAAACCTTCTTTAATTAAAATATTTAAAATATTTATACTTTGTTTTGATTGTTGTTGAGTTATTTTTGACTTTTTTGCTAAATAACCGTTTTTTAATTTTGAAAACAAATTTGAAAGAGTATCTGTTGTTGTCATTAATAATAATATTTTTTATTTATGTTACCAACTATATTTTGAAATACCTGGTAAAATACCTTTTGACGCTAATTGACGTAATTGAATTCTTGAAATTTTAAATAATCTATAAATACTCTTAGGTCGTCCAGTTAGAATACATAAATTTTTAATTCTAGTGATTGAGGAATTTTGATGGAAAAAAAACCATTTTTGTTGCAATTTCCATCTTAAATTTTTTTCAATATTCAAATTTTTTGAAAGAATTTTTAATATTAATCGATTTTTTTCAAAATTTTTAAATATATAACGTTGTTTAATATTTTTTTTTATTTTTTTTTGCATAAATTTATTTCTTATTATAAAATATAAATTAATAAAAATATTTTCTAATAAATATATAAAATATATTTGTAAACAATAAAATATTATTTTATAATTATTTTAATATATAAAATATTATGGAGATAATCGGACTCGAACCGATAACCTTATATTTGCAAAACATATTTTCTACCAATTGAAATATATCCCCTTATTTAAAATAAATGTATTGGGATTCGAACCCAAGACCATCGGATTAAAAGTCCAGTGCTCTACCAACTGAGCTATACATTTATTTTAAATATAATTAATTAAAATTTATTATGAATATTCTTCTAAATAGTAAAAATTTTTGATTTAAAAAAATATTAATTTTTTGGGTTAATAAAATATTAAAAATTGGAGTTTCTTGTATTTTAATTTTTTGATTTTCATTATGTATTGATAATTTTTTTATAACAAATAATTCAAATTTCGAACAAAATATTTTATATGAATTATTAAAAAAAAAAATGATATTATTTTTTTCAAAATTAATTTGATTTTTTTTTTTATTATCAAAAATAATTTTCTTTTTTCTAAATTTTAAATTATAACAAATTTTTGGTAAAAAAAAATAAGTAATAAAAAAATAAAAACTAAAAAATAAAACTAAAAACCATGAAACTTGATTAAAAAATGAGAATTGATCAAATTGAGGCATAAATTTATTTTAAAAATTTATTCTTAAACATATATTTTTATTGAAAGAAATGCTTTTATTTTTTATTTTAAATTATTATTCAAAATTTTTTTATTTTCTATAATAATTTGTATATAATCAACTCTTGAAAATTCTTTTTTTGATTTTTTAGATGTATTTAAATTATTAATTTTAAAATTTAAATATCGTAATTTATAAGAATTAACTAATCGTGTTAAATTAATTTTTTTTTTATAAAAATTTTTTTTTTTATATTTATTAAAATAATTTTTTTTTTTATAATTCAATGAATTATTTAAGTTAATAGGTTTCATAAAAAAAACAAAACCTAAAATTAGTATAAAAATTTTTTTATTATTCCAACTTTTTCCTAATAATCTAGCTTTAATTAAATTATTATTTTTTTTAATAGCATATTTAAACATTATTTTATTAAATTGACATAAAATATTATAAGTTAAATCATAATTAAATAATATAATATCTTTATATTTTTTATCAATTGTTGAAATTTCGTTTATTTTTATTAAAGTAAAAGGTAAGTAAATATTTTTATAATTATTAAATTCAATTATATATGATTCTAAATTTATATTTTTAAATAATATTTTATTTTCAAATAAAATGTTATTTAATTTATATTTTTTGTTTTTTAAATAATTATTTTGTAAAAAGTGTTGATAATTGATTAAATTATTAATTTTTTGTTTTTTTAATTTTATCATTAAAAATAAAATATTTTTTAATTAGGCTTAGTGGGACTTGAACCCACAACAATACCGTTATGAGCGGTATGCTCTAACCAATTAAACTATAAGCCTTTTATATATATTTAAATATTATAATAAATTTTATTTATAAATAAATTTTATTTTAGTTGGTAATTTACTTGCACCGGCTTTTAAAATTTTTTTTGCACTTTCTAACGGAATACCACTAATTTCATATAAAATTTGACCTTTTTTAATCTTCGCTACCCAAAAAGAAACAGATCCTTTTCCTTTACCCATACGATTTTCAGTCGGCTTGGTAGTCACTGGTATATCGGGAAAGATTCGAACCCAAAGAAATCCCAATTTTTTCATTTTTCGAACAATAGTTTGTCTAGCTGATTCGATTTGTTTAGAAGTTAAACGAGTTTCTTGTAAAGCTTTAATTGCATATTTACCATAAATAATAATATTACCTTTTTGTGTTTTACCTATAAGTTTTCCTTTAAATTTTTTTTTGTATTTTGTTTTTTTCGGAAATAACATAATTTTAAAAATTTTCTAATTTCTTTTTTTTTAAAAATTTCGAATTTAATATTTTCAAAGAAGGTTTAAAAAAAACCCATAATTTAATACTGCAAATACCTGATGGAGTTTTAAATTCATTAAAATGGTATTTAATATCATATTGTAATGTATTTAACGGTATTTTTCCTTCTTGAAATATCATTTTTTTTTTACGTTTTGATTTATTTAAACGACCTTTAAATTGTAAACGATATCCCATAATATTTGAGAATAATTTAAAAAATTCTTGAAGTATATTATTAATATTATTTATAAATTTTTTATGTGTTTTTTTTCGTTCTAATGTTTGCTTTATATAAAATGTTATAATATTAATATTTTTCGTATAAAAAGCATAACTAAAATTATAAATCATTTTTTTAGTATTTTTATTAATTCTATTTTTTTTTTTTATTCGATTAAATATTTTTTTTAAATTTTTTCGTAATCGAATAAATTCAAAAAATTGTACATTTTTAATAAATAATTTAATATTATTATTAATATAATATAAATTTAAATAATTTATAATTTTATTATACGATAATTTATAATATTTTTTTGTATTTTTTTGTATATAAATATATATATTAATATTATTAGATATTTTTACAATATTCAAATTTATTAATTTTAAATTTTTATAATTAAAAATATTTTCAAAATATTTTTTAATTTCTAAATTAAAATGTAATAAATTTGAATATTCATCATCATTAACAATCCATTGTGAATTCCAATTTTTTTTTTTGTTTAATCGTAAACTAATTGGTATGATTTTTTGACCCATAATTTATTTTTTTTTTTTATATATATGTTTTTTGCGTGTATTTATAAATTCACCAAATTTAAAACCAATCATTTTATCATTAATTTTTAAATTAACAAAAATTTTACCATTATAAACACTAACTGAATAATTATTATATTCAGGTAATATTGTTAAATTTTTATCATTAATTTTTATCCAATTTTTTTTTTTTAATAAATTAACTTTAAAAAAAGGACCTTTGTATTTACTTCGAGACATATAAATTTATTGAACAATTAATTTTTTTTTACGAGTTGGTTTTCCTTTCGTTATTTTACCCTGAGGAGTTACAGATGGTCGTCCACCACTTGTTTTACCTTCACCACCACCATGAGGATGATCAACAGGGTTTTTTGCTACTCCACGTACAGATGGTCTTCTATTTAACCAACGAGAACGGCCCGCTTTTCCTAATTTAATTTTTTTATGATTAATATTAGATACTACTCCTAATGTTGCATAACAAGTTAATAAAATTAATTTTAATTTTCCAGAATTTAATCGAATTTTAGCATATTTATTATTAACTTTTTGAATTAGCTGTGCTGATGTCCCAGCACTTCTTACTAATTTACCTCGAGATTGAGGATATAAACTAATATTATGTATTAAACTACCAATTGGTATATTATGTAACGGTAAAGCATTACCTATTTTTAAATTGGCATTTATAGAACTTTCTATATATTGATTAATTTTTAAACCTTCTGGAGCTAAAATTAAATATGATTTTAAGTTATTTTTAACATAAGCAATATTTGCAGAACGATTGGGGTCATATAAAATTTTTTTAACATAACCTTCTATATTTTTTGATCTATTAAAATTAATTATTCTATATAAACGTTTATGCCCTCCGCCGCGATGTCTTACAGTTATTTTACCTTGGTTATTTCGACCATTAGCACGCTGAAAACTTTTTGTTAACGATTTAATTTTAAAAACTCGAGTTAAATTTTTTTTTTTTAATAAAAATACTTGACGTTGGGATGGGGTTATCGGATTTATTTTTTTTTCTATCATTTTATATTGTATATAGATAAAATCTATTATGTTATATATTTTTAATAAAACAATTCCAGATTCAAAAAGTATTTTATACTCATTAACTGTATTATATGGTATTAATGAGTTTCAATCTAAAAAAATTTGTAAAAATATAGGAATTAATCCTCAAATCACCCCTAATAAACTTAAAAACAACCACGTAAACCGACTTGTTAATTATATTAATAAAAATATAAAAGTTGAACAATTGTTAAGAAAGATAAAAACTCAAAGATTAAATGAATTAGTGGATATAAAAAGTAATCGAGGAATTAGACAAAATCAAGGATTACCAGTTCGAGGCCAACGTACACGTACTAATGCAAGAACATCTAAAAAAATGAAAAAAATTTTTATTCAAAAACGTTTTTCACGTAATAAGCGTCCTTTTAAAGCTAAAATTCTAAAAAAAAAAAAAAAATAAAGATTGTTTTATGAATAAAAATAAATTTAAATATAGTTTTCGCGATAAATATAAAAAAAAAAATCTAAAAAAAAAAAATCCTTTAATTTTAACTAATTTACATGTTACTGCTAGTTTAAAAAATACAATTATAAGTTTAACAAATTATAATGGAAATCTTATAAAACAATGGTCAACAAAATCTTTAAAAAAAACCAGATTTAAAAAAAATACACCATATAATGTACAATTAATTGTACATAAAATTAATAAATATCTTAAATTAAAAAAAACCAAAAAATTAAAAATTTATTTATATGGTACCGGTTTAGGTAGATATAATATTTTAAAAAATCTAAAAAAAGAATTTAAAATAAAATATCTTTTAGATAAAACAAGAAAACCTTTTAATGGTTGTCGATTAAAAAAACAAAAAAGACGTTAATTTTAAAAACTTTATGGATAGATGATCGAGTGGTTTAAGGTGTCAGTCTTGAAAACTGAAGTATATAAAAATACCGTGGGTTCGAATCCCACTCTATCCTTTATAAAAGCTAGAGACGGATTTGAACCGTCATTAAAGGATTTGCAGTCCTTTACATTACCATTATGTTATCTAGCCATAAATATAATAAAATATATATATAATAAATATGAAAAAAAGTAAAAAATTTTTTAATTATAAAAATAAAATTATCTTAACTAATGGATCATCTTTACGAATAATATCTATTAAATATATTCAAAATTATCATTTAAATTTTCAAATTTTTAAAAAAAAAGAAATTATTAATGATATTATTAGTGACAAAAATAAATTAAATTTTATAAAAAAAATAATTTAATTAAAAATTAATATTTATTAAAATAAATTAATATATACATAGATATTTCAAAAATTAATATTAATAAAAAATAAATTAATAAAAAATAAGTTATATCCGGTGGAGAAATTAATATAGTTAATAATACCATTTTTAAATAATAAAATTTTCGTAAATTAATAATTACCTTAATTTTAAAAATACGATTAATTATTAAATAAATTAAGAAAAAAAGATAAATAAAAACGAAAAAAAGATAAATAAAAGAATAAAAAATAAAACTAAAATAATTATAAATTTTAGGTTCAAAATAAATTGTTAAAATATACGAATTAGAAAAATTTATATTTAATAAAAAATCCCATACAAATGGAATAATACTAATAAAAATAATTTTTATTATAAAAAAACTAAAAATAAAAAAGGAAAAATAAAATTTTATAAAAATAAAATTCTCAAATTTATATAAGCCATCTTTTAAAAAGAACCAACTTAACATAGTAACTAATTGAGTTGATATTAAAGTTGATATGAAAATTGATATAAAAAAATTAGTCGTAAAAATTTCAGTGATATTCGTAAAAATAAAATATCTTAATGTATTTTTATCAAGCAGATTATTAACTAATAAATATATTAATTGATCTGAAAAATAATAACAAACTAAAAAAATATAAAAAAAAGAGATTGAGAAAATAGTAAGACTATATTTTAATTCAAATAAATGTAATTGAAAATGAGTTATTATTTTATTTTTTTTCATAAAAGAAGTAATTGATTTTTTGCCTACTTGGTGAAATTGGTAAACACGATAGATTTAAAATCTGTTCCTAATTTATAGGTTATTGGTTCAAGTCCAATAGTAGGTATTATATAAAGAAAGTATTATCAAAGTGGTGAAATTGGTAAACACGTTACACTTAGGATGTAAAGCTTTTATTAACAGCGATGAGGGTTCGAATCCCTTCTTTGATAATATATATATATTTTCACTAAAAAGATATATTTTTTTTATGAAAATATTTTATAAACAAAAAATATATCTTTTTAGTGAAAATATATTCATATTAAATTTAATTTATTATACAATAAAGATTATGATTGATATATATATTAATAATATAAAATTAACCGTTAATAAAAATTTAACAGTACTGCAAGCTTGTAATAATTTTAAAATTGAAATTCCTAAATTTTGTTTTCAAGAAAATTTACAAATTGCAGGTAATTGTAGAATGTGTTTGGTTGAAATTGAAAATTCTCCTAAACCTGTAGCTTCATGTGCAATGCCTTTAATGCACAATATGAAAATATTTACTAATACACCTTTAGTTCAAAAAGCACGAGAAAGTGTATTAGAGTTTCTTTTAATTAACCATCCATTAGATTGTCCAATTTGTGATCAAGCTTCTGAATGTGATTTACAAGATCAAACAATGATTTTTGGTTCAGATCGAAGTCGTTTTTTTTTTAAAAAACGTAGTGTTGAAGATAAGTATTGCGGACCATTTATTAAAACTATTATGACAAGATGTATTCATTGTACTCGTTGTGTTCGTTTTGCAAACGAAATTTGTGGAATTGATGATTTAGGTACAACTGGTCGTGGTAATAGCACTGAAATTAACTTCTATTATCCTAAAATTTTTAATTCAGAATTTTCAGGTAATTTAATTGATTTATGTCCAGTTGGGGCTTTAACTTCAAAACCATATACTTTTAAAGCACGTTCATGGGAATTAAAAAAAAAAGAAGGTATAGATATTTTAGATGGTATTGGTTCAAATATTAATGTTAACATTTTTAATAATGAAATCGTTCGTATTTTACCAAAAACTAATTTTGATATCAACAAAGAATGGATATCAAATAAAACTCGATATTTTTTCGATAGTTTAAAATATCAAAGATTGAAATATCCATTATTAAAAGATACTGACAATAATTTTTATAAAATTTCATGGTTAGATGCTTTAAATATAATTAATAAAAAATTTACAACAGTAGATAGTTCAAAAATTAAAAGTATTATTGGAGATTTAACTGATTTAGAATCACTTTTTTTATTAAAAAAAAATTTAAATAAATTGGGAATTTTAAACATAGATTATGAATATTTATTAAATAATCAAAATATTCAAATTAATTCGGATTTAACTTCAAATTTTTTATTTAATAACACTTTAAAATCAATTAAAGAATCTGATCTTTGTTTAATAATTGGAAGTGATATTCGTAAGGAAGGATCTATTTTAAATATTCATTTAATTAATCGTTTAAAAATGGGAAATTTTAAATTGGCTTATATAGGTAATAAAACAAATTTTACATATCCAATAGAACATTTAGGATTAACTTTCAAAACATTAATAAATATTATATTAGGTAAACATTTATTTTGTAAAAATTTAAAAAAAGCTAAAAAACCAATAATAATTATTGGTAAAAATATTTTAAATCAGAAAAATGGTTTTTTTTTAATAAAAAAATTACAGAATTTATTGATTAATAAAAATAATATTAATTTTTTTAATTCACAAACATCTTTAATAAATTTTTTTGAAATAACTTTTCCAAAATTACAGAATTTATCAAATATTCCCGAATTATATTATTTATTTAATACAAATTTACAAAATAAATTGAGAATATCGGATAAAACGTTTATTATTTATCAAGGACATCATTTTACACAAGATGCGCAAAATTCGAATTTAATTTTACCGGGATTAACTTTTTTAGAAAAAAATGGAATGTATATTAATTTAGAAGGTTTTATTCAAAAAAATGAACAAATTTTAAATTTAAATACAGAACAACGTAAAGATTCTACTATTTATAGAAATATTTATAAATTTTTATTAAATAAAAATCAATCAAAAATAACTGCTTCTTTAACAATTAGAGATATTTTTCCACATTTATTCAAAAAAAAAATTAAAATTATTTATAATTTTAATTTCAATAAAAAATATTTAAAAATTAATATTAATTTCTTAGATTTTTTAATAAAAAATAATTATTATACAAATATATTAGAACAATATTCAAAAATATTAATTAATTCTCAGAAAATTATTAAAACAAATTATTCTAAATTACTATGATATATACAATTTTAAAATTTTTAATTTTAGTTTTACCTTTACTAATCTCTGTAGCATATTTTACTTTAGTTGAACGTAAAATATTAGCTTCTATACAACGACGAAGAGGACCTAATGTGGTAGGTACTTTTGGATTATTACAACCATTAGCAGATGGTTTAAAATTATTCACTAAAGAGACAATCTTACCTAGTAATGCTGATATAATTTTATTTGTATTTGCCCCTATTTTAACTTTTTTTCTAAGTTTATTAAGTTGGGCTGTGATACCATTAGGTTTGGGTATGTTTTTTACTGAATTAAATATAGGTATTTTATATTTATTAGCAATTTCTTCATTAGGTGTATATGGTGTTATTATCGGTGGTTGGTCAAGTAACTCAAAATATTCTTTTTTAGGTGCGTTAAGATCAACAGCACAAATGATATCATATGAACTAACAATTGGATTTTCTATTCTTTCAGTAATTATCTGTACTAAATCATTAAATTTAATTTCAATAGTTCTTGCACAAAAAACAATTTGGTATTGTTTTCCTCTTTTTCCTATTTTTTTAATTTTTTTTATCTCATGTTTAGCAGAAACAAATCGTCATCCTTTTGATTTACCTGAAGCAGAAGCTGAATTAGTTTCAGGGTATAATGTTGAATATTCTGCGATGGGATTTGCGTTATTTTTCTTAGGTGAATATGCAAATATGTTATTAATGAGTAGTTTAACTACTATTTTATTTTTAGGTGGTTGGTTAGCCCCTTTTCCTTTTAATATTGAATTTATTAATTTTTTACCTGGATCTTTTTGGTTTAGTATTAAGATCTGTTTTTTTGTAATATTATTTGTTGTGGCTAGAGCTATTTTACCCAGATATCGTTATGATCAATTAATGCGATTAGGTTGGAAAATATTTCTACCTTTTACAATAAGTTGGTTTTTGTATACTGCAGGTATTTTAATCAGTTTTAATTGGTTAGTGTAATTTTATGAGTATTTTAAATTATTTTTTTTTTACTTTCTTTTTATTTTGTCTTGGATTATTTGGAATAATTCTAAATAGACAAAATATTATAATTATCTTAATGTCTATTGAATTATTATTGTTATCAATTAATTTAAATTTTATTTATTTTTCAATTTTAATTGATGATGTAATGGGGCAAATTTTTTCACTATTAATTTTAACAGTAGCTGCTGCTGAATCTGCTATTGGTTTAGCTATTATGATTGTTTTTTTTAAATTATATGGGGATATTTCAATTTATAAAATTAATTTATTATCATTATAAATCAAAAATTTTTACTATTTAGAAGAATATTCATAATAAATTTTAATTAATTATATTTAAAATAAATGTATAGCTCAGTTGGTAGAGCACTGGACTTTTAATCCGATGGTCTTGGGTTCGAATCCCAATACATTTATTTTAAATAAGGGGATATATTTCAATTGGTAGAAAATATGTTTTGCAAATATAAGGTTATCGGTTCGAGTCCGATTATCTCCATAATATTTTATATATTAAAATAATTATAAAATAATATTTTATTGTTTACAAATATATTTTATATATTTATTAGAAAATATTTTTATTAATTTATATTTTATAATAAGAAATAAATTTATTGTCTTTAAAATTTTTAAAGACAATTTAGTACAAAAATTAAATTATTTAATTAAAATTAATAATTTAAGTTTTTATATATTCATAGCAATTATTATTAAAAATTATTTTATAACCTCTCGGATTCGAACCAAGATTTTATAGCTTAGAAGGCTAATACTCTACCAATTAAGTTAAGGTTATATTTTAATTTTTAAATTTATATTTATAAATTTTTTTATCATTATGTGAACTTATATTAAAAATAGATTTTAATGAATCTCTTGATAATTGTTTATAAATATTTTGTTTGAAATTTTTTCTTTTCTCTTTTTTAGTTAAAGTTACAGCTCCTATTAAAGCAATTAATAGTATAATACCCGCAACCAAAAAAAATAAAGTATAATAACTATATAAAATTTGACCAATTGTTTCAATATTTGTGATAATATCTAATTCATTAATAAAATTTTTTAAAAAAGGTTTTTTTTCAACAAATATTTCAAAATTACCTTTCATGCTATCACGAAAAAAAAATAAAGTATTGACTTTTTGATAAAAAAAAGAACTATTTACTAGATGATAATATGATGTAAATATCTTACTGAACATAATAAATGTTTCTAAAAAAAAAATAAAACTAATTAAGAAAATAATAGGTAAATAACCAAAATTTTCATTTAATTTATTTTTGTCAATTAAAATATTAACATCTAACATCATAATAACGAACAAGAATAATACTGTAATTGCACCAATATAAATAATAATTAACATTACTGCTAAAAATTCAACTTCTGAAATTAATAATAATCCCGTTGAATTAACAAAAACTAATATTAAAAAAAATGCAGAGTATATTGTATTTGTAGAATATATTACAAATATAGCTGAAGTTAAAGCTATAATTGAAAAAGTATAAAAAAAAATTGTTTCAAAATTCATAAAAAATAGTTTTTTAATAATTTTTATTATTTTTATTTAATTAATAAAAAAATAAATAAAAATAATAAAATAGGAAGAATGTTAAAATAAAAAATTATAGAAAAAAAAACAATATTTATTAAAAAAATAACACTAATAAAAATCAATAATGAATAATGATAAATATAACCGGTTTGTAATAAAATTATTTTTTGACTTAAAAAAGCAAAAGTTGACGTTAAACCATAAGGACCACATATTTCAATTAAACCTTTATCAATCATTTTATAACTTACATTATAACCAATTTTTAATATATATTGATTTATAAATTCATAATAAATTTTATCAAAATACCATTTTCTGTTTAAAAAATTATAAAAATAAACACCGTATTCAGAAATTTTTAAATTATATAAAAATTTAAATTTAAAAAAATATAAATAAAAAGCCGTAAATAATCCACAAAAACTTAAAATAACTGGTAATAATTTAAAGAATGTCGGTAAAAACTCTGCATCAATCATTTGATTATTAAATGGATTTATATAAATTGAATTATTCCAAAAATTTGAACCTAATCCAACAAACATGTCTTTAGAAATATAACCAATAAAAATACTACCAAACGCTAATAAACCTAAAGGAATACCCATTTCTAATGGTACGTCATGAGCATTTTTAATAATATTTTTATAAGCATTAGTTTCACTTAAAAAAGCAAAAAATAATAAACGAGTTGAGTAAAAAGCCGTGAAAAAAGCACCAATTGTACCTAACCAATACGCAAAATGACCTGTTTCGCTAAAATCCGCAAAAGCCACCTCTAATATTAAATCTTTTGAATAAAATCCAGTTAAAAATGGAAAACCCATTAATGATAGTGAACCTATTAAAAACATTATATATGTAAATGGTAAAATTCTTCGTAAACCTCCCATTTTTCGAATATCTTGTTCATCACCCATTGCATGAATTACTGCTCCAGAACATAAAAATAATAAAGCTTTAAAATATGCATGATTTGATAAATGAAAAATAGCTAATGGATAATTAGATAATCCGCATGCAAAAAACATGTAACCTAGTTGACTACATGTTGAATAAGCAACTATTTTTTTGAAATCGTTTTGAACTAAACCTACTGTACTAGCAAAAAATGCTGTTGAAGCACCAATAATTGTAATAATTTTTAATGAAAACATTGAATACTCAAACATTGGAGAACAACGAGTTGTTAAATATATACCAGCTGTTACCATTGTTGCAGCATGAATCAATGCAGATACAGGGGTAGGTCCTTCCATTGCATCCGGTAACCAAATATGAAAGAAAATTTGAGCTGATTTACCCATCGCACCTATAAAAATTAAAATACAAGCAACATCAATAATATTTAAAATATAGTTAAGAAAAAAAAATTTATACCCCTTAACAATCGAGATAGAAGCAAAAGCACTAAAATATTCAATAGTTCTAATATTATAAAAAACTGTTAATACACCTAGCAATAAAATTAAATCACTAATTCTATTTACTAACATCGCTTTAATAGCAGCTTTATTAGCTTGTAAACGTGTAAACCAAAAATTAATTAATAAATACGAACAAAAACCAACACCTTCCCATCCAACAAACATTTGTATAAAATTATCTCCAGTTACTAATATAATCATAAAAAAGGTAAATAAAGATAGGTACGACATAAATCTCGATAAATGTGGGTCATTAGACATATATTGTGATGAATATAAATGAACTAAAGTTGAAATACTAGTTACTACGATTAATATTATCATAGTTAAACTATCAAATAAAAAACACCAATTACAATTAAACAAACCACTATTTATCCAATTTGAGATATAAATTATGTATTCGTATTCATTTGTAATTGAATCATAGGTAATAATTAATGAAAAAATACAACTTAAAAATGTTGTTAATGTAGTTATAAATACTGAACCTTTACGTCCAACATAAAAACCAAATAATCCAGCTGCTACTGAACCTAAAAAAGGTAAAAAAATTAATGTTAATAACATATGATAAGATAATATATATATAAAATAAAAAATATTTTTTTTTATTTTTTACTTAAACGATAAATATTTTATATAAAAATATTTTTTTAAAATTAATAAATAAAATTTTATTTATTAATTTTATAACGTATTAAATATGTTTCAAATTTACCTAAGAAAGGTATAATTATTAAAAAAAAGAAAAAATAATAAATCATACTTATTATACCAATTTCAGTATAAGGATATTCAACAGGACATTGTCCAACCCATCCTAATAATATGAATGATAAAATTAACAACCAATAACAAACTTTAAAAATAGGTCTAAAAGCAGTACTTCTAATTTCCGATGAATTAGTAAATGGAATAGTTAATAAAATAATCAAAGAACCAAACATCGCAATAACCCCACCAATTTTATTAGGTATAGATCTTAAAATTGCATAAAATGGTAAAAAATACCATTCAGGAACAATATGTAAAGGTGTTTTCATAGGATTAGCTTCAATATAGTTATCCGGATGACCTAAAGTATTAGGGTAGTAAAATATAAATATAAAAAATACTAAAAATAATATAATTAATCCAAATAAATCTTTTGTGTAAAAATAAGGATAAAATGGTATATTTTCCGTTTTTAAAGTAATACCTAATGGATTATTCGAACCCACTTCATGTAATAAAATTAAGTGTATTAATACAGCTCCGGCTATTATAAAAGGGAAAGTAAAATGTAAACTAAAAAAACGATTTAATGTTGGATTATCAACAGCAAATCCTCCCCATAACCAATCAACAATATCTTTTCCTATCAACGGAATTGCTGAAAATAAATTAGTAATAACCGTTGCACCCCAAAAACTCATTTGTCCCCAAGGTAAAACATAACCCATAAATGCGGTAGCCATCATTAAAATAAAGATAATTATACCTGAACACCATAATGCTTCTCTAGGGGTAATATAAGATCCATAGTATAAACCTCTAAAAATATGTATATATACAACTATAAAAAAAAAAGAAGCACCATTCGCATGTATATATCGAATTAACCATCCATTATTTACATCACGCATAATGTGTTCAACACTATTAAACGCTAAATCAATATTTGGGGTATAATGCATTGCTAAAAAAATACCTGTTAAAATTTGTATTACTAGCATAATACCTGCTAAAGAACCAAATCCATAAAAATAATTTAAATTAACAGGGGTAGGATAATCTATTAAGTGATTATTAACAACAGCAAATAATGATTTTTTATTCCATCTCATAAATATTATTTTAAATTTTAAAAATTCAACCAAAAAACAAAGATAATTTTAATATATAAATTATATTATTTATTTTTATCCCAAGGGTTATTAAATTCAAATAATCTATATTGTTGAGATAAATTTATAGACTCGTAAACAACTCTTTTTTTTAATTCATTATAAAAAACTTCTAAAAAACCGCTTAAAGGAAAATCTTTACGTAATGGATGTCCTTCAAAACCATAATCAGTTAAAATTCTTCGTAAATCTGAATGATTAGAAAAAAAAATACCGAACATATCCCAAACTTCTCTTTCACACCAATTAGCAGATTTATATATTTCAATAATTGAATTTACAGGTTGTAATTCATTAATTTTAATTTTAATTTTTAAACGACTATTAAAACGAATACTTAATAAATTATATATAATTTCAAAACGTTTTTTTTTATTAATATGATCAACAGCACAAATTTCAGATAATATTTTAAATTGACTATTTGTATGATTTTTAAGAAAAAATAAAATAGGAATTAATTTATTTGAAGAAATATTAATACATAATTCATTTTTATATAAAGTATAATTTATGATAGGTAAAATTTTTAATAAATATTGACTAAATTTTTGTAGTATTTTCATAAAAAAAAATATAATTTTTTAAATATTTATTTTTATATTTATAAATATTTCTTATATTATAAAAATAAAATAAATTTTTTTTTTAATAATTCATAAATTTAATACAAGTATATATATAACAAAAATAAAATATAATAAAATATTTATTTTTTCATTATATTTTATAGCAAATTTATTTTTATATTTTACTTAAAAAGCAAATAAAATTAAAAAAGCCATCATTAAACAGAATAAAGCAATTGCTTCAGTTAATGCAAAACCTAGAATTGCAGTTCTCATTAATTCTTGTTGTAAAGAAGGATTTCTAGAAATACCTATAATTAAAGAACCGAAAACATTACCAATACCAATACCTGCACCAATTAAACCTAATGTAGCTAATCCTGCACCTAAAAATTTAGAAGCTTGTAATAACATAAAATTTATATACTAATTTTTTTATTATCTAAAATATCTTAAATAATAGATTTTTTAAATCTTTGTACTTTTAATTTATTAATTATAATTATATTATAATTAATAAATAATTTTAATTATCTGTAAAATAAATTTTAATAAAAATAACAATAAATTTTATTTAAATTTTTATGTAATTTTTTACCATTCTAAAGCATCACTACACCAAATATAAATAAAACCTATAACTAATTCAACTAAGAATTCAATCATTGTCCAAAAACCCCATGAAAAATTTGAACTTAAAGTTAAAACCCAAGGAAAAATAAAAACCGCTTCTAAATCAAAAATAATAAAAAGAATAGCTATTAAATAAAATTTTACATCAAAAATTTTTCTAGCATCTCCATAAGGATTAAATCCACATTCATAAGCTGTTAATTTTTCTAAATCATCTTTTTGTTTAATTAAACCAAAAGATAAGAAGAAAATTAAAATTGATAAAAATAAACTTAATATTAAAAATATAAAAATATTGGAATAATTTAGTAACATAATATAATTGATATATTTTTTGTATTATAATAAATTATAATACAAATTCAATTAAACGGAAAAAACGGGACTTGAACCCGCGACCTATAACGTGACAAGCTATTGCTCTAACCAACTGAGCTATTTTTCCATTAAAAATGTAATAATATATATATATATACATATATTATTTTTTTAAAATATTAATTAATGTAAATTTAAAGCATCGTTAATATACATACAAGTTAAAATAGTAAATACATATGCTTGAATTAAAGCTACAGCAATTTCTAAACCAACTAATAATACAATAATTATTAAAGGAATAAAATGAGCTATAAAAATAAAACTATTTACATTCAACATAGTCCACGCAAAACCAGCAATTACTTTTAATAAAGTATGCCCAGCCATCATATTTGCAAATAATCGAACTGGTAAACTAATTACACGAAAAATATATGAAACTAATTCGATAGGTACTAAAATAGGAACTAAAGCAATGCTCGCCCCACTTGGTAATAATAAATTTAAAAAATTTAATTTGTGCTTTTTAATTCCAATTATATTAAAACCTAAATAAATTGTTAGTGCTAAAGTAAATGTTATAATTAAATGACTAGTTATTGTAAAACTATAAGGAATCATACCTATTAAATTACATAATAAAATGAAAAAAAAAATAACAAAGATTATCGAAACAAAATATTTACCGGCTTTTCCTATACTTGAATAAGTTAATTCTATAGTTATATTAAAAATCGTTTCAAAAATTTGTTGAAAACGTGTTGGAATAAATTTAATTTTCACACATGTGAAAATATATAAATAGATTAAGCCTATTATTAAAATTAAAGAAGCATTGGTAAATATAAAAGGTATTTTAAAAATAGGTAAAATTTCAAATTGTTCTAAAGGACTAAACATAAAAACTGATTAAATTAATTGAGTTTTATGAATTAATTAGTTACCTCCCCACCAATAAACAGCTACAAACAAAAATAACCAAACAACATCAACAAAATGCCAATACCACGCAGCAGCTTCAAAACCAAAATGATGTTGTTTTGTAAAATGATGATTAATTAACCTAATTGTACTAATTAAAATAAAAATAGTACCTACAATAACATGTATACCGTGAAAACCTGTTAATAAAAAAAAAGTAGTTCCATAAATACTATCTGAAATTGAAAAAGTACTTTCAATATATTCATATGCTTGAATTAAAGTAAAAAAAAAAGCTAATAAAATAGTAATGATTAAACTTAAAATTGCATTTTTTCGATCACCAAAAACAATTGAATGATGAGCCCACGTGATAGTTGCTCCAGATGATAATAAAATTATAGTATTTAATAAAGGAATACCCCAAGCATTAATAGTTTCAATACCTACTGGTGGCCATAGAGAGCCAATTTCAGGGGTAGGTGCTAGAGATGAATGAAAAAATGCCCAGAAAAAACTAATAAAAAATAGTAATTCACTAAATATAAATAAAAGCATACCATTTCGTAAACCTAATTGTACTTGTTTAGTATGCTGACCTTCATATACAGCTTCTCTAACAATGTCTCTAAACCATGTACACATAGTTAAACTAACAATTATAAAACCAGTTAAAGTTAAAAGATCACTACCTATATAACCATGAAAATACATCGCACTACCAAAAGTTAAAAAAAAAAGTCCAAATGAAATTACAAAAGGCCAAGGACTTGGATCTACTAAATGATATGGATGGTTTTGCGTGTTTTGTATATTTTTAGTTATTTTTTTAAAAAATTGTAAATCATTTTGTAATTTATTAATATTTGAATTATCGGTTTTAATCGTTGTTTCAATTTGTAAATTTTTTTTATTAATATAATAATAATTTTTCATAAGTTGTTATAATTTATAATTGTAATAATTAATTATTTAATGATAAATAATATAAATAAGAATTTTAATCAAAGATAAGATTAAATTTTAATTTTTTAATATTTTTATAATATTGTTTTTTAGTATTAATTGTTTTACTTTTATTTTTAGAAGTTTGAACAATTTCATTTGTTAAATTTTTTAAATTTGTATTCAATAATAACCAAGAAATTGATTTTTTAATTTGTTTATCTTCATCTAAAAGCATCAAAAAATATCTATCTCTCTTTTTTTTTTTATTTCTTTTTTTATTTGGGATACTAACTGCTTTTAATTTAGGTAATAAATTATTAATTGATTTAAATAAAATAAAACTTGATTTTTGTTTTGTAATTTTTTTTAAATCAATTAAAATATTTTTAAATATATTTTCAGAACAAGTTTTTTTACCCCCTTTTAATAACATATTTAAAAATAGTTTTTTTATTTTATACTCTTCGTATTTTAGTTCCATATTTTGATCTTGATGTTTTTCGAGAATAAATTCCTAATAAATCATATTTACCTCGAACAACATGATATTTTACTCCAGGTAAATCTTTTACACGTCCACCTCGAACTAATACTATCGAATGCTCTTGCAATGTATGACTTATACCGGGGATATATGCAATTATTGTATATCGACTTGATAAATGAACTTTTGCAACTTTACGCATAGCAGAATTTGGTTTTTTAGGTGTTGTAGTATAAATTCTTAAACAAATACCTTTTCTTTGTGGACATTGTTTTAAAGCTAAATTTTTACTTTTCTTTTTCTTTTCTAAACGTTTTTGTTTTTTAAAAAATAATTGATTAATTGTTGACATATTATTTTTAAATTAATTGAATAATAACGGACTCGAACCGCTAACATTTTCGGTGTAAACGAAATACTCTACCATTGAGATAATTATTCTTATATTTGGGCCTAAGTAGATTTGAACTACTGACTTTACACTTATCAGGCGTATACTCTAACCAACTGAGTTATAGGCCCTTTTGAAGTAAAAGGACTCGAACCTTTGATTTTCCGCACCAAAAACGGAAGCCTTACCACTTGGCTATACTTCAAAATAATAAATTTATTTAATATTTAAATATGCTTAGAAAGATTCGAACTTTCATTTTATAGATCCGCAATCTAATACTCTACCAATTAAGTTATAAGCATAATTTTATTTTTTTTTTTTAATTTTAGTATTTATTAATAAATTTTTAGATAAATTTTTTTTAATTAAAATTAAAAAATTTAATAACATAACAATATCTTTGAATTTTATATTAATTTTTGGTGTATATTTTGTATATATAAAGTGTTCACGCGATTTTTTATTAACATGAGGTGATCTTAATAAAGTAAAAATCTTCTTTTTTTTTTTAGTCTGAAATAATCCCGGAATTTTTATACTTTTTAATTTATTAATATATTTTAATTTTAATAAATTTTGTTTAAGTTGTTGTTTTTTTTGAAATGATGAAAAAGTTATTTGTAAAATATACATATTATTTACAATATTTATTGTTAAAAATTGTCTAGAGGTGGATTCGAACCACCGACACAAAGATTTTCAGTCTTTTGCTCTAACCAACTGAGCTATCCAAACTTAAAAGAAATTATATTAATAAATATAAATAAATTTTATTTAAATTTATTAATATAATATTAGGAAAAATAAACAAAAATAAAATAAATTGAGTATTAATTAATAATACTATACTTTGAATTTTGTTTATCTGTGAAATATAAATTTTTCTAATTATTTTTTCAAAATAAATAATTTTAATTATTTTTAAATAATAAAAAGAACTTAAAATACTAATAATAATAGCAAAAAAAATTAAACTGAAATAATTATTTTTAATAGCTGAAAGAAATATAAATAATTTTGAGAAAAATCCAGCTAATGGTGGTATACCTGCTAAAGAAAAAATATTCAATATTATAATACTAGCTATTAATTTATTAAAAATATAAATATTCGATAAATCAGTTAAGTATTTAATTGGTTTATGATTAATATTTAAAGATAAATATGAGGTCCATAAATTTATATTTGTTACAATATAAATAAGAATATATAATAAAATAAATGGAATATTATTTAGTATATTCGATGTAAATCCAATTAAAATAAAACCTACATGACTTATAGAACTATAAGCTAATAATCGTTTAATTTTTTTTTGTTGTAATGCAGATAATGAACCAATTAACATTGATAAAAATGAAATAATATAAAAAAAAATTTCAAAAAAATATGAAACACTAAAAAAAATTTCAAAAAATAAACGAATTAATATACTAATAAATGCAATTTTTGGCACAATAGCAAAAAATGCTGAAATATTATTAGGGGCACCTTCATATACATCCGGTAACCAAAAATGGAATGGTGATGCACCAATTTTAAATAATATACCAATTAGAATAAAAATTAATCCATATGACAAACTTATTAAAATATTAATATTTTCTAAAAAATTTATATTTGATAGTATTATTAAAATATTATTAAAATTTAATGAACCGGTAATAGCATAAATTAACGAAGAACCGAATAAAATAAAACCTGAAGCAATTGAACCTAAAATAAAATATTTTAATCCAGCCTCTATAGATAATATAGATTTTTTTTGCGTTGAAGTTAATATATAAAAACTTAAACTTTGCAATTCAATTGCTAAATATAATGTAATTAAATGATTTGATGAAACTAATAACATTAAACCTAATAATGATATTAATATTAAAATATTTATTTCATATGAATTAATTTTTTGTTGTATTAAATATTTTTGTTGTATTAAAAAACAAAAAATTGTTGATAAAATAAGAATTATTTTAATAAATTGAGTGAAATTATTTATAATTAATACACCATTTAAAATATTGTTTACAATATTGTTTGTGTTTAATGTTAATATTAAAAGAATTAATAATAAATATATTATTATAGTAGTAATATTTTTAATAATCAAAATTTTTTGAATATTTTGATTTTTTTTGTAAAAAACACCAAATAATAATAAAATTAATAAAATAGTTGTTAAAAAAAATTCGGGGATAATAATTTCAAAATTATTACTAAAAATTTCTTGAAAAATCATAAATAAGAAAAAAATAAATATTTTTAAATACTTTACTTACTATATATGCTATATATTTATAAAAAAATTAATTTATAAATATTATATTTTAATTACAATAAAAAAATTAAAAATGTCTTTAAAAAAAATTAAAAATTTTTCTATAAATTTCGGACCGCAACATCCAGCAGCTCATGGTGTTTTACGTTTGATTTTAGAATTAAATGGAGAAGTAGTGCAAAAAGCTGATTCTCATATAGGTTTATTACACAGAGGAACTGAAAAATTGATAGAATATAAAAATTATTTACAAGCGTTGCCATATTTTGATAGATTAGATTATGTCTCAATGATGTGTCAAGAACATGCTTATGTTTTAGCTATTGAAAAATTATTAAATTGCGATATTCCTTTAAGAGCTCAATATATAAGAGTTTTATTTTCTGAAATAACTCGTATATTAAATCATTTATTAGCGATTTGTTGTCATGCTCTAGATGTAGGAGCTATGACACCTTATTTTTGGGGTTTTGAAGAACGAGAAAAATTAATGGAATTTTATGAAAGAGTTTCAGGAGCACGAATGCATGCAGCTTATTTTAGACCGGGAGGTGTTAATCAAGATTTACCGAAAGGACTATTAAATGACATACATATATTTTGTGAACAATTTAATACACGATTAGATGAAATTGAAGAAATGCTAACTAATAATCGAATTTGGAAACAAAGATTAGTAGATATCGGTATTGTTTCCGCTAAAGATGCATTAAATTTAGGTTTCAGTGGTGTAATGCTACGCGGATCTGGTATTTCCTGGGATTTACGTAAAACACAACCTTATGAAATTTATAATTACTTAGAATTTGATATACCAATTGGTACAAATGGTGATTGTTATGATCGATATTTAATTAGAATTGAAGAGATGAGACAATCTATTCGAATTATTTTTCAAATATTAAATAAAATTCCAAATGGGCCAATAAAATTAGATGATAAAAAAATTACTAATCCAAATCGAATTCAAATTAAAAATTCTATGGAATCATTAATTCATCATTTTAAATATTATTCTGAAAATATTAGTGTAAATAGTGGCGAAACTTATACAGTAATTGAAGCCCCTAAAGGAGAATACGGTGTTTATTTAATCTCAAATGGAACAAATAAACCTTATAGATGTAAGATAAAATCACCAGGATTTTTACATTTACAAGCATTAGATTTTATTGCTAAAAATCATATGATTGCTGATGTTGTTACAATTATAGGTACTTTAGATGTTGTATTTGGTGAAATTGATCGTTAAATTAATTTAATTTTATAAAAAAGTATGCTTAAACTTAAACAAAAAATCAAGTTTTTTAAAAAATATAAACTAAATCAATTACAAAAAATTAAACAAACTTATAAATATATGTATATATTTCGTTATATTGATTTAAATGTTAAAGAAATAATATTTATAAAAAAAAATCTTAAAAAATTTAATTATAAATCTTTAATATTAAATCAAAATTTAACTAATCGTATATTTTCAAAATTAAAAGGCCAAGGTCCCATATTAATAATTTATGGAAATTATAATTTTAATCTATTTAAATATTTTCGTAATTTAAAAAAATTAGAATTAATTTATTTAAATGTTAATAATAATATTTATTCAAATTTAAAAATAAAGCAAATTATTATGTCTAAAAATTATTCACCATTAAATTATTTAATTATTCAACCGTTTTTAAACTTTATATATTATTTAAAAAAAATAGAAAAGGCGATTATAACTTAATTGGTAGAGTATTAGATTGTGGGTCTAAATGTTGTGGGTTCAAGTCCCACTTCTCGCCCTTTTTTATATTTTTTATGTTTATTATGTTTAATAAGTTCATATTAATTTTTTTACTTATTTTACCATTAATTGCAGTTACTGTATTATCTTTTTCGAAAAATGAAAAATTTATAAAAAATTTTAGTATTTTTATGTCTTTTTTCATTTTTTTAATGTCATTACCACTATGGATTTTATTTGATAAATCAACTTCTAATTTTCAATATTTATTTAGAATAGAATGGATTAATCAATTTAATATGAATTTTTATTTAGGTATTGACGGTATTTCATTATTTTTTATAATTTTAACAACATTTTTGATTCCTATATGTATGCTAATTAGTTATGAAACTATTAATAAAAATATAAAAGAATATTTTATATTATATTTTATTTTAGAATTTTGTTTACTTATATCATTTAGTGTATTAGACATACTTATTTTTTATATTTTCTTTGAAAGTGTATTAATTCCAATGTTTTTAATTATAGGTATTTGGGGATCAAGAGAACGTAAAATTAAAGCTTCTTATTTATTTTTTATATATACTCTATCAGGTTCATTATTTATGTTTATTGCCATTATTCATTTATTTTTAACTGTAGGAACAACAGATTATCAAATATTATATTACAGTAATTTTGATTTCTCATATGAAAAATTATATTTTTTAGCTTTTTTTATATCATTTGCTGTTAAAGTTCCAATGTTACCTTTTCATATTTGGTTACCAGAAGCCCATGTTGAAGCACCAACTGCAGGTTCTGTATTATTAGCAGGTATTTTATTAAAATTAGGTTCATATGGTATGATTAGATTTTTAGTTCCCTTATTTCCTAAGGCTTCTTTTTATTTTACACCATATGTTTTAATATTATGTTTAATCTCTGTTATTTATGCATCGTTAACTGCTATACGTCAAACAGATTTAAAACGTATTATTGCTTATGCATCAGTTGCACATATGAATTTTATTATTTTGGGTATTTTTTCTTTAACTATTCAAGGATTAGAAGGTAGTATTATTCAAATGATAAGCCACGGTTTAGTTTCAAGTGGGTTATTTTTCTCAATTGGTTGTTTATACGATAGATATCATACGCGATTTATTGATTATTATGGAGGTTTAACCCATACAATGCCGTTATTCTGCGTTGCTTTATTTATTTATATATTATCTAACATGTCAATTCCAGGTTCAAGTAGTTTTGTCGGTGAAATTTTAATATTAACAGGTGTTTTTGAAGATAATACAACAACAGCTATTTTTGCTACTATTGGAATGTTTTTGGGAGGTATTTATTCACTATTATTTTATAATCGTATTTGTTACGGTAATATCAAAAATATGTATTTAAAAATTTATTATGATTTAACTTATCGTGAATTTCTAATACATTTAATATTAATTGCTAATATTTTTTTATTAGGTTTATACCCTAAAATTTTTGAGAGTTGTATGCATGAAAGTGTAACAAAAATTTTAATACACATCGATTTTTCATTTTTTTATTAAAAATAATATATATATATATTATTTTTAATAAAAAGCCCTTTTAGTCTAATGGTTAGGACATTGCCTTTTCACGGCAAAAATACGAGTTCAATTCTCGTAAAGGGTATTTATATATATAAATAATAATTATAAATAAATTTTTATATAATTATTAGATAATATGATAATTTAATATAACCAAAATGGCTATTGAATTATCATATATATTGGAATCAAATATTAAGAAATATAAAGATGAAAAAAGTTTACAAGAAACAGGTATTGTTCTTTCAATGAGTGATGGTATTGCTAGATGTTATGGTTTAACTAAAATTCAAGCTGGTGAAATGGTTGAATTTAATAATGGAAATATAAAGGGTATGGCTTTAAACTTAGAGCCAGATGTTGTAGGTGTAGTTGTTTTTAGTAATGATAGAGAAATTCAAGAAGGTAATTTTGTAAAAAGAACCGGTTCTATTGTTAGTGTACCTGTTGGACCCGAAGTATTAGGAAGAGTAGTAGATGCTTTAGGTCAACCTATTGATGGAAAAGGTCAAATTAATAGTAAATTAGAAAGTAGAGTTGAAGTTAAAGCTCCTGGTATTATGCCTCGAGAAAGTGTTAAAGAACCTGTACAGACTGGTCTAAAAGCAGTAGATAGTTTAATTCCTATTGGTAGGGGTCAAAGAGAGTTAATAATTGGTGATAGACAAACTGGTAAAACTTCGATTGCTATTGATACTATAATTAATCAAAGAGATCCTCATTTAAAAAAAGATGTTGATAATCAATTATATTGTATTTATGTAGGAGTAGGTCAAAAAAGATCAACAATTGCTGAACTAACCAAAACTTTAGAAGAAAAAAATGCAATGTTTTTTTCAATTATTGTAGCCGCTACCGCTTCAGATTCAGCACCTTTACAGTATTTAGCACCTTATACAGGTTGTGCTTTAGGTGAATATTTTAGAGATAATGGTAAACATGCTGTTATTTTTTATGATGATTTATCAAAACAAGCTGTAGCTTATAGACAAATGTCATTATTATTACGAAGACCACCGGGTCGAGAAGCATATCCTGGTGATGTATTTTATTTACATTCTCGTCTTTTAGAAAGAGCTGCTAAAATGAATAGAAAAATAGGTGGAGGTTCATTAACAGCTTTACCGATTATTGAAACTCAAGCTGGTGATGTTTCTGCATATATTCCAACTAATGTAATTTCAATTACAGATGGACAAATTTTCTTAGAAACTGAATTATTTAATGAAGGACAACGACCTGCTATTAGTGTTGGTTTATCAGTAAGTCGAGTTGGTTCAGCTGCTCAAATTAAAGCTATGAAGCAAATTGCCGGTACAATGAAATTGGAATTAGCGCAATTTAGAGAAGTACAAGCTTTTGCTCAATTTGGTTCTGATTTAGATGCAACAACTCAACAACAATTAAATAGAGGAGTTAGACTAACCGAAATGTTAAAACAAGGTTTAAACGTTCCTTTATCTGTAGAAGACCAAATTATAATTATATATTTAGGTGTAAGAGGTTTTTTAGATAAAATTGCTGTAGATAAAATTTCATCATTTGAAATAAATTGGTTAAATTTTATTAAAAATAATCATTTAAATATTTTAGAAGAAATTTTAACAAAAAAAGAAATTTCTAAAGAATTAGATAATAAATTAAATATTTTAGCTATTGATTTTACTAATAATTTTATTACAAAATAAAAAATTATAAAAATAATAATTTTAAACAAATTATTAATTTTTAGTAAAAAATTAAAGATATTTTAGATATAAATTATAATTTTATTTAATAAAATTATAATTTTTTAACTATCAATTTTTTTTCCATACGCTAGAGTTAAATATGCGATATAGAAAAAGAAAATAGCTGAAAAAAATGATATATAAGAACCAAAACTACTTACTGCATTCCATCCGCTCATTGCATCAGGAAAATCCGGAATTCGTCTAGGCATACCTGCTAAACCTAAAAAATGCATTGGAAAAAAAGTAATATTTACCCCAATAAAAAATAACCAAAAGTGTATTTGACCTAAAATTTCAGGATATTTACGTCCAGAAATTTTTCCTATCCAAAAATAAAAACCAGTAAATATACCAAAAATAGCACCCATAGATAATACATAATGGAAATGTCCAACAATATAGTAAGTATCATGTAATGCAATATCTAAACCTGAATTTGACATAGCTACCCCAGTTACACCTCCCATAACAAATAATAAAATAAAGCCTAAAACAAATAATAAAGGAGTTTCAAATTTTAATGAACCACCCCATAAAGTTGCTAACCAACTAAATATTTTAATACCTGTAGGAACAGCAATAATCATAGTAGCTGCTGAAAAATAAGCTCTTGTATCTACATCTAAACCTACTGTAAACATATGATGAGCCCACACAATTGAACCTAATAAACCGATAGATAACATTGCATAAACCATTCCTAAATAACCAAATATATTTTTTTTTGCAAAAGCTGATGAAACTTGACTAATAATACCAAAAGCTGGTAAAATTAAAACATAAACTTCTGGATGACCAAAAAACCAAAATAAATGTTGATATAATACAGGATCGCCGCCGCCTGATGGATCATAAAATGAAGTGTTTAAATTTCTATCAGTTAATAACATAGTTATTGCACCTGCTAAAACTGGTAATGTTAATAATAAAAGAAAAGCGGTAATTAATATTGACCAAACAAACAACGGTAGTCTATGAAAACTTAAACCTGGTGCTCTCATATTATAAATTGTCGATATAAAATTAATTGCACCTAATAAAGATGAAATACCTGTTAAATGTAAACTAAAAATTGCTAAATCTACTGAAGGTCCTGAATGTGCTTGTACACTTGATAATGGGGGGTAAACTGTCCAACCGGTTCCAGCACCTGATTCAACAATTGCCGATGAAACTAATAATAATAATGCTGGAGGTAATAACCAAAAACTTATATTATTCATACGAGGAAATGCCATATCAGGAGCACCAATCATTAAAGGAACAAACCAATTACCAAAACCGCCAATTAACGCCGGCATAACTAAAAAAAATACCATTACAAAAGCATGTGCTGTAACAACAACATTGTATAATTGATGATTTCCCATAAAAATTTGATTACCGGGTTGTGCTAATTCTATTCTTATTAAAAGAGATAAAGTAGTACCAACAACACCGGCAAAAGCACTAAAAATTAAATATAAAGTTCCAATATCTTTATGATTTGTTGAAAAAAGCCATCTAGTTGACCATTGTTTTATATTATTTTGAAAATTCATTTTTGGAATATATATTTATATGTATTTTATATGCAAAATTATAAAATAATAGTAATTTATTTAAAATTAAAAAACATTGGTTTTTAATTTTATTTATTAAAAAATTGTTTAATTTTATTTATTATATTTTTAATATCAGTAAATATCAATAATATTAAAAATATTATACTTATAATTTTAAATATCATAAAAATTATTTAATTTTATAAATCAAAATCAAAATTAATTTTATTTTTTAACCATGCTAAATAATCTTCTAACGAAACAGCTTCTACAACAATAGGCATAAATCCGTGATTTACACCACAAATTTCGCTACATTGTCCATAAAAAACACCTGTTCGTTTTATAAACATTGAAGTTTGATTTAAACGGCCTGGACACGCATCTAATTTTATACCTAATGAAGGTATTGCCCAAGAATGTAAAACATCGGATGCGGTAATTAATACACGAATATGACTGTTAACTGGAACTACCACACGATTATCAACTTCTAAAAGTCTAAATTGTCCTATTTCTAAATCATTTTCTTGTACCATATAACTATCAAAAATTAAAGGTTCATCTGAAAATTCTAAATTATCTGAGTATTCATAACTCCAATACCATTGGCTACCAATTACTTTTAATGTAATAATCGGGTCAATTATTTCATCCATAGAATATAATAATGCGAATGAAGGTATTGCGATAATTAATAAAATTAAAGCGGGGATCGTGGTCCATATAATTTCAATAGTTGCACCATGTACAACAGTTGATGGAACCTTATTTTTTTTTTCATCAAAAAGAGTAACAACTCTAAATAACATCCAACAAACAAATACAGTGATCATAATTAAAAAAAACATTATGTCATGATGAAAATTAATAATACCCTCCATAACCGGAGTTGCTGGATCTTGAAAACCTAATTGCCAAGGTTCTGCCATATCTAAAAAAGTAAATTTAGTGTTTATATAATTTATTAAAATCATAATTTATTGAGATTGTTTTTATTTTTTAATATATACAAAATTAATTAAATACTAAAAATAATATAATTATTTAATTATTTTTTCTTAAACGATATAAAATTTTTAGAAAATGATTAATTTTGTATAATATTTTTTAATTATAATTTTATTATAATAAAAAATATATTAAAATATATTTTTTATTATATTTATATTGTTATAATTAAATATTTTTTAATTTTTAATAACTTTTTATTTTTAATTCTATATTAAAAATATATAATTAAAATAATGTTATTAAAATTTTATTTTATAAAACTATATATAAAATATATTATATTTCGACAAATAATATATATATATATATGATATTTTTTTTTAATTAAATAGGACCAAATTGTTAATTCTTGTTATTAGGAAAATTAAATTTATATTTTAAATTATATAAATTAATTAATTTTATTTTGTCAACCTGAGGGCAAAAAAAAGGTAATAGTTTTTATAATATTTCATAATTTTAATAAGGTTGTTAATCAAAGTATTTCATTAAGATATCTATAATCTTAACCATGATTTTTTTGAATTCCGGAAGATCCGTTATGAACTCTGGGTTCAAATCATACTTAAATCTCTGAAGTAATCTAGCCACTCCTTTCACCCCATATACTGGATTTGTACCTTCTTCAATAGCAAGTTCAACACTTTCTTTAACTGAATCGAAAACTTTTGGAGATACTGTTTTATTCAGATCTTCTAAAAGTTTTGATAATAAGTCTAGATCTACTAAAGGAGGTTCTTCAATAATAGGCAAATTATTCATAATACTATTTGTATTCCCATTCATAGCGTTAACGCTACGAATAGTTTCTAAAATAGCAGCAGAATCAGCCGAATCACCACTATTCCCAGAAGTTACAATTAAATAAATAATACCTATAATTAATAATCCAACAAATATTTTGGTATAGAAATCATTTGAATTATTTTTTTTTGTTACTTCGGTAGTTTTTTCTTCCATTATTTTTTCATCATTGTCGAAAGCCTCTTCACAAAGAGCTTCTTCACCAAAGATTAATAATGTTACAAATTTGAAAGTTTCTTTTATTAATGCTGTCATAAATTAGTTCGCGATTTTTTAAAAATATTTAAAAATTTTAAAAAAATAATCATTACTATTATAAAAATAATATTACTTATTTTTTTAATGTAAAATAATCAATATAATTGAAATTTAAAAATATTATATTTTAAAAATTTTCGCCTGATTTTATATAATTTTATTTTAAAAAATAAATTGTAATAATTAATTATTTAATGATAAATAAAATGGATTTATTAAAAAATTAAATATTTTTTAATAAAAAGGTTCTGACTGAAACAATATATAAAAATTGAAATAATTACATTTCATACAATGATATTTTTTAATTTAGTTTATAAATAAAATTAAAAAATAAATTTATCTATTTATAATATATAAAATAAGAATATATATGTATGTATATATACATATATTTACTTTTTAGTAATATTAAAGATATATTTTATATTAATCAATATAATTATTTATTATATATCTAAAATTTTTAATTTTAAACGAATTTAATCAATATTATTTTTTACTTAATTAATATAGAATTAAATTAATTATAATTATTTAAAGAATTTTATATTCTTTAAGACAATATTAGAATTGAAAATTAATATTAATATAAGAATGTTATTATTTTATTTTTAGATTTTTGTTATTTTAAAAATTAATATTAAATAATTAATATAAAAAATTTAAATAGAGTTTGATCCTGGCTCAGAATAAATGCTGTCGGTATGCTTAACACATGCAAGTTAAATGTTTTAAAAACATAGCGAACGGGTGAGTAACACGTGAATTATCTACCTTTTAATTCAGAATAATTATTTTATAAAAATACTGAATAAGTTAAATTAAAGTTTTAAAACGTTAAAAGATGAGTTTACGCAAGATTATGGTAGTTGGTAGTTTAATAGACTACCAAGCCGATTATCTTTAGCTGATTTGAAAGAATGATCAGCCACATTGGGACTGAGATACGGCCCAGACTTTTTTAAAGGCAGCAGTGGGGAATTTTGGACAATGAGCGAAAGCTTGATCCAGCAATACCGAGTGAGTGAAGAAGGCTAATTAGGTTGTAAAGCTCTTTCATTAAGGAGGAAAATGACAGTACTTAAAAAAGAAGTTCCGGCTAATACCCGTGCCAGCAGCCGCGGTAATACGGGAGGAGCGAGCATTATTCGGAATGATTAGGCGTAAAGAGTTTGTAGGTGGTTTTTTAAGTTGAAAGGAACAAATTAGAGCTCAACTTTATATATTTTTTCAAAACTGAGAAACTCGAGTATAAATAGAGGATAATGGAATTTCTATTGGAGTGATAAAATACGTTGATAATAGAAGGAAGATCAAAGGCGAAGGCAATTATCTGGGTATATACTGACACTGAGAAACGAAAGCTTGGGTAGCGAACGGGATTAGATACCCCGGTAGTCCATGCTGTAAACGATGAGTGCTAATATTTAGAATTTTTAGATATGACAGCTAACGCGTTAAGCACTCCGCCTGAAAAGTATAATCGCAAGATTGAAATTCAAAGGAATTGACGGGAGTCTACACAAGCGGTGGAGCATGTGGTTTAATTCGATAATACGCGCAGAACCTTACCAACTCTTGCTAATTTTTATATAAAATTTTTATATAAAAAACAGGTGTTGCATGGCTGTCGTCAGCTCGTGTTGTGAAATGTTTGGTTAAATCCTTTAACGAGCGCAACCCCTATTATTAGTTACTAATTTATTATAAAAAATAAAAGTACTCTAATAAAAAAATTAATGATAGGTTAATGGAAGGTGGGGATGACGTCAAGTCTTCATGGCCCTTATGAGTTGGGCTACACACGTGCTACAATGGTAATTACAATGAGAGGCAATAACGATTTAAAAGTTGGAGCAAAACTTTAAAGATTATCTTAGTTCGGATTAAGGGCTGAAACTCGCCCTTATAAAGCTGGAATCGCTAGTAATCGCAGAACAGCATGCTGCGGTGAATATGTTACTGGACTTTGTACACACCGCCCGTCACATCGGGGAAGTTAATTGTTTTTAAAATAGTTTTATAATTATTATTTAAAATTAAAAAATTGTTTAATTAAAATAATTTATAATTATTAAATAATAATTTAAAGTTCCTAAAAAATGGTTAGTAACTTTGATGAAGTCGTAACAAGGTAGTCGTAGGGGAACCTGTGTCTGGAAGAGATCTTTAAAACATTCTTAAATTAATATATAGATTTTTAGGAAAATAGTTTAATTGGTAAAATTATAGTCTCCAAAATTATTGTTGTGGGTTCAAGTCCCACTTTTCCTGTTTAATAAAATAAATATTTTTAAGTTATAAAAATTTTATAATATCTGAAATTAAATTAAATTCAAGTTATAAAAATAAGATTTTATTTAAAATACTTTTTTACAAAAGGGAATTTAAATTTAAATTTAAAAATATTTATTTTATTATAATTTTAAAATTTAATGAAAAATCTGATTAAAACAATTTAAAATGGAGAAAGTAGGATTTGAACCTACGTAGAAAATTACTTCAACAAATTTACAGTCTGCCGCTTTTAACCACTCAGCCATTTCTCCTGTTAATTATTATTATGAAAATAACTTTTAAGATTAATGTGATTAGTGGGACTTGAACCCACAATGTTTACTTGGAAGATAAAAGATTTACCATTAATCTATAATCACATTATATATAAACAATAAATGTCAACACTTATTATTATCCCCTTATTAAAAATTAAAATGGAGATACCAAATACCGCCTTTGGGTCCATTTATTTTATTTTAAAAGCAAAAAAAGGGATTCGAACCCTCAACATTAATCTTGGCAAGATTATGCTCTACCGTTGAGCTACTTTTGCAGTTCATTTTTATTTTATTATCAAAAATGAATTTAATAATAAAAATAATTCATTTTTATTTTTTGCATTTGTATGAATCGATACATCAATTGGAGGTATATTCTTAAATTTTAAAAACTCAGTTTTTAATTCAAAAAAATCTAAAATATTTTTAATTTGAAAATTAAAAATATTTTTATTTTTTGCATTAAAATTATTTTTTATTAAATTTGGTAAAATGAAAATTAAAAAATTTTCTAAAAAAATAAAAATATTTTTTTTTCTTAAAGTTAATTTACACCCTATAATTGAATTTTTCTTTATTTTTAAAGAAATATTATTTTTTTTTGATTTAGTTACTATTGGTTTTTGATTTGTTATTAATTTAAGAAGTAAAATTATATTAATTAATTTTTTTTTTTCTATATTAGCTTCTTTAAAACCAATATTTAAACAAATTTTAGTAACTTTAGTAATTTTAAATATATTTTGAAAATTTAATTTTGTTAAAAGATCGTATGTAATAATATTTTTATAATGATTTTGTAAATTTTTTTCCATAAAATATTTATAAAATATTTGAAGCTAATGACAATATTTTAAAATTTTTTTGTTTTCGAAATTCAGAAGTAATTGGACCAAATATGCGTGTTCCTAAAGGCTTATCCTGATTGTTTAAAATAATTATAGAATTTTCATCAAATTTTATCATATTATTTATAGTACTTTTTTTCTGATATTTGGTATGAATAATTAAAGCTTTAAATAAATCACCCTTAACTATTTTAATTTTTTTTTTTTGTTTTGGACGTAATTTTTTTACTGAAATTAAAATCATATCCCCAATTTTTCCAAATTTTTTTTTATAAATTTTTATACATTGTCCTATTTTAACACCGCTATTATCATTTATTTTTAATTTCGTTTGAATTTGAATCATAAATTATTGACATTAATTCATATATATATATGAATTATGATGAGAGCAGGATTTGAACCTACATCTTCAGATTATGAGCCTGACAAGTTTTCCGGATTACTCTATCTCATCTAATTTTATTAAATTATCGGAAGAAAAGGATTTGAACCTTTGGTCTTCTGTTCCCAAAACAGATGCATTAGCCAAACTATGCTATCTTCCGTTCTAAAAATAATATTTTAATTAAAAATATATAAAATTTTATATAAAAATAATGATAGTAGGATTTGAACCTACAACATTAGGATTATGATTCCCACGCTCTACCGTTGAGCTACATCATTTTATGATTGAAAATAAGTCGAAGTGGGATTCGAACCCACGAATTAACAAAATTAACTGATAGTTTAGCAAACTATTGCCTTAAACCTCTTGGCTATTCGACCTTAAAATATAAAAACTTCTTCGATAGGATTCGAACCCACAACCTAATGGTTAACAGCCATTTGCTCTACCGTTGAGCTACAAAGAATTTTATATTTTTAATTTTTAAAACGTTTAGTATTTTTAAGCTAAATATTTTACAATAATTACACTTAAAACCTATCAATGTAATAGTCTTTTACAGTTTTTATTACGAAAAATTTTTAAGAATGGTTTCTTACTTAGATGCCTTCAGTAATTATCCAAAATAAATTTAGCTACTCGGCGATGCTTTTGAAACAACCGATACACCAGAGATTTACCCTTCTCGATCCTCTCGTACTAGAGTTAGATTCTTTCATTTTTCAAAATATCTATAGAAGATAGGAACCAAACTGTCTCACGACGTTCTAAACCCAACTCACGTACCACTTTAATTGGCGAACAGCCAAACCCTTGGAACCTTCTTCAGCTCCAGGATGTGATGAGTCGACATCGAGGTGCCAAACGACTCCGTCGATAAGAGCTCTTAGGAGTCATTAGCCTGTTATCCCCGGAGTACCTTTTATCCGTTGAGCGATAATCTTTCCACAAAGAATTATCGGATCACTATGACCGACTTTCGTCCCTGTTTGATATGTCTATCTTACAGTCAAGCAAGCTTTTACCATTATATTCTACAATTGATATTATTATCCAATCTGAGCTTACCTTTGTACACCTCCGTTACTCTTTAGGAGGTGACCGCCCCAGTCAAACTACCAACCATACACTGTCTATTTTAGTAAATATTAGTTATTTATTTTAATAAGAGTGGTATTTCAAGATTATCTAAACAATTTACTAGCGTAAAGATCTTAACGATTACCACTTATACTACACATATTAGATAAAATAACAATATAAAGATGTAGTAAAGGTTCACGGGGTCTTTCCGTCTAACTATAGAAAATCCGCATCTTCACGGATAATTCAAATTCACTGAGTCTGTATTGGAGACAGCGGGGATGTCGTTACACCATTCATGCAGGTCGGAACTTACCCGACAAGGAATTTCGCTACCTTAGGACCGTCAGAGTTACGGCCGCCGTTTACTGGGACTTCAATTTAATGCGCAAACATTTTTTCTTAATCTTCCAGCACCGGGCAGGTGTCAGACCCTATACATCATGTTACCATTTAGCAGAGTCCTAAGTTTTTATTAAACAGTCGCAACCCCCTATTTTGTGACACCTAAATTATTTATAATAATTTAGGTACTTTTTATCCCGAAGTTACAAAGTCATTTTGCCGAGTTCCTTCAATACAGTTTACTCATACACCTTAGTTTACTCAACCTATTCACCTGTGTCGGTTTAGGGTACGGTTTTTTATTTAAAAAGCTATTTCCTGAAAAATTAAAAATTTTTGTCACTTTTTAAAAAAAATTTAATTTAAAAATTATCCCATCAAAATTTACTTTCGTTAAATCTTTCTTAGGGGCCGTTTCACTCTATGAAATACATTTTAACATAGAAACCCTTGAATTTTCGGTGATAACGATTTTAATTCGTTATTTTTTGTTACTAATGCCAGCATTTTCTTTTCTGATATCTTCAACATATTTTACAACATATCTTTATTAACATACAGAATGTTCCACTACCGTTTTATTATAATAAAATAAAACTTGCCGCTTCGGTAAATTTCTTAAGTCTCGATACATTTTAGGCGCAAAAAAACTAGACCAATGAGCTATTACGCTTTCTTTAAAGGGTGGCTGCTTCCAAGCCTACCTGTTGGTTGTCATGATTTTTTTACTTCCTTTTTCACTTAGAATATTATTTAGAGACCTTAGCGATCAATCTGGGCTGTTTCCCTTTTGACAAAAGACCTTAGCGCCTAATGTCTGTCTATTTAAATAACATTTTTTTGTATTCGGAGTTTCCAAGAATTTAGTAAGTTTTTACACCCCTTAGTTCAATGAGTGCTCTACCCCAAAAAAAGATTTTAAATGCTCTACTTCAATAGATTTCGTGGAAAACCAGCTATCTCTGAGTTTGATTAGCCTTTCACTCCTAACCACAAATCATCTCCATGTTTTGCCACACATGTGAGTTCGATCCTCTAAATAGTTTTACCTATTTTTCAATCTGTTCATGGTTAGATCACTCAGTTTCGGGTCTTATTTTTATAACTAAGAAAATTTTTAAAATTTGATTTATCTACGCCTACATTATTAATTTAAGCTTGCTATAAAAATAAACTTGCTGGCCCATTATGCAAAAGGTACACTGTCACTTTTTAAAAAAGTTTCAATTGATTATAAACATTAAATTTCAGAATTATTTCAAACTCAAAAGTTCTTTTTCACCTTTCCTTTACAGTACTTGTTCACTATCGATCATTAATTTTTATAAGGTTTTGAGGGTGGTTCCCCAATATTCAAAAAAGATTACACATACCTTTTCCTACTATAAATAAAAAATAAATAAACTATTCTACAGGACTTTCACCTTTTTAAGTAAATTTTTCAAAATTTTTCAAATAATTTTTATTTTTAATAAACCTAATCTCCATTTTCATTCGTCATTACTCACAGAATCTCGTTTGATTTTTTTAATAGTTACTTAGATATTTCAATTCACTATTTTTATAATTTTCACAAAGAAAAAGTTTTCTTTAGGAAATCTATATTTTAAAATAAAATTAAATTTAATATAGCTTTTCGCATTTTTACGTCCTAAAATTAAATTAATGCCAAGGCATCCATTTAATGCTTTTATTATTATTTAT